TGGTTCGGGCCGAAAGAGCAATGTCACTGGATCATCATCAAACTCACTGCAATCTTTTTCTGGCTGTAAGGATCCCACCAGAGCGCTTTCTACTTCTAATAGGCCATGAACTAGATCAGAATCATTCTCAAGAAGTTCAGAAGAAGTGATCTTCTTGTTTTCATCGGGTAGAGACCAAAGTTCGTGAGCAACCGATCCGGCAGAACAACTCAAAAGATAAAGAAGTATTGTTAATCTCTTCATGCTCGTTCCAAGTTCGAACTTTTTTGTCCATAACTTCAGACCAATCACTCGAATATTGATTAATACCTATACGTAATCGATCGAACACTACTTGAAAAAGAAGGCTCTTCTGCTCAGAAATGAAATGTTCCAAATGTTCCTGGAAATTCTTGCTCCCATTAGACCATTTGTATCTATATGCATTAGGATCCCAATTCATGGATCTCTCGGTTCGAGAAAGAAAAATAAGAGGATCAAACCATTTCCTCCGACTCTGTTTCAAATTCGATAAATGTTGGTTGATCGTATATTTCATTATAGTTCTATGATTCAGAGTATCATTCTCATTCCCGCAGGAGATCCGGGCCCATTTTTTTCTGATCCTTCGATAAAAAGATTCATTCTCTTCAGAAAAAATAGGAGGTAGAACCAATAAAGATTTCTTTTTCGATTCATCCCTGGAGTTGAATACCTCATTCAAGAATGGTTTTTGATCCAATCCGTAGGAATCAATAAAAAAGGCAAATCCCTTATGATACACCAGATCCGGCTCGGTTATTGATAGAGTGAATAGATCTGCCATTTCTTGAAATCTCTCTTCTGATTCAAAATCGTGGTGTAACGTATATCCCCCCCCGTTCCGATCTGATGAAATAGGATGAATTGAGACGGTATTTTGTAAATATGTAATTGTCTTGAATAGATTAACTATTTCTTTATTTTCCGATCGCCTGGAAGGGACAAAAGAAAAATCTTGTTCTTTCTTCAACAATTTCTGATCTCTAGTGGATCTCTCAGTACGATTCGAACCCAGATGAAGTTCTGACCATCTGTCAGAGAAAAAAGAACGAATGGATCTTGTAGGATTCCCAAGAAATTCTTCGATTTCTTCCGGAAGCAGATGATTCTTCTGGCATTTTTTCACGAAAAGCAAACATGAGATAACAAATCCAGTCTTTCACTAAGGTTTCGAATAGCTGTCCCGAATTCAAGTTGATTATGTTTCGCCCCTTCCTCGGAGAAAGACGATCAAAAAATTCCCAATCATGGTCCTTGCGGATCGGATCATCCATATAATATACAAAAAGAAATTCCAGATATTTGATATCTTTCTCTTTGAATGAGATCTCAATTCCAGCGACGGTTTCATTAGATATCTTACAACTAGAATCCCTCCTTTTTCCGATCCAGTTCCTCCACCACCGCGAACCCCAGTTAGATTCAGACATGAAGTTATTGGGAGAACCCAAGTACTCTCTTTCGGATCCAGGAAACTGCTCTCCGAGATCTTTTTTCCTTTTGGAAGATAAAGGAGTGAAACAATCAACCTATTGATATTGGAAGACACAAAGGATTCTTCCAATGTATCATTTCTGGGTCCAATGGAATTCATAGGTATAGGAAGAAGCCCTGTCAAATAGAGATTTTTTCTTTCGACCATCTTTCGATTGTTGATACGGTATAGAAGGACCACTACTACAAATAGTACTACACCCTTGAATGAATAGTACTACACCCTTGGTCGTGAAATCCTGTGAATTGCGTGAAAGTAGGATACTCCAAATTCGGGAGTCCAAGAGTTTTACAAAACGTTCTTGATCGAAAAAAAATTTTAATGAAAGATCCCACTGAATTGAATTTGGTCCATGAATCTATTAAATAGTGAGAATTCTTGATCTCCCTCAATATCTCTTTCAATTCGAAAATCCAGACTCGAAATAAGTTGTCTCTATCTTTAAATGACTTTTCTCCCCCTTTCAATTTAAATTGAAATAAGTTCTCTCTCTCGTTCATATAATATGTAGCTCCTATAAATTCGAATTCCTAAAAATTTGATTCATTCAAACTGAACTAAAAATCAAGATTGCATTTCAATTTCGACTTTGTTTATCTACGATATATGAGGATCCCCGCTAAGCATCCATGGCTGAATGGTTAAAGCACCCAACTCATAATTGGCGAATTCGTAGGTTCAATTCCTACTGGATGCACACCAATGGGACCCTCCAATAAGTCTATTGGAATTGGCTCTGTATCAATGGAATCTCATCATCCATACATAACGAATTGGTGTGGTATATTCATATCATAACATATGAACAGTAAGAACTAGCATTCTTATTGAGACTCGAACTCATAGGGAAGAAAATCGATTTATGGATGGAATCCAATATGCAGTATTTACAGACAAAAGTATTCGGTTATTGGGGAAAAATCAATATACTTTTAATGTCGAATCAGGATCAACTAGGACAGAAATAAAGCATTGGGTCGAACTCTTCTTTGGTGTCAAGGTAATGGCTATGAATAGCCATCGACTCCCGGGAAAGGGTAGAAGAATGAGACCTATTATGGGACATACAATGCATTACAGGCGTATGATCATTACGCTTCAACCGGGTTATTCTATTCCACCTCTTAGTAAAGAAAAGAACTTAAATCAAAATACTTAATAGCATGACGAGACATTTATACAAAACTTCTACCCCGAGCACACGCAATGGAGCCGTAGACAGTCAAGTGAAATCCAATACGCGAAATACACGAAAGAATTTGATCTATGGACAGCATCGTTGTGGTAAAGGCCGTAATGCCAGAGGAATCATTACCGCAAGGCATAGAGGGGGAGGTCATAAGCGTCTATACCGTCAAATCGATTTTCGACGGAATGAAAAAGACATATATGGTAGAATCGTAACCATAGAATACGACCCTAATCGAAATGCATACATTTGTCTCATACACTATGGGGATGGTGAGAAGAGATATATTTTACATCCCAGAGGGACTCTAATTGGAGATACCATTATTTCTGGTACAGAAGTTCCTATAAAAATGGGAAATGCCCTACCTTTGAGTGCGGTTTGAACTATGGATTTACGTAATTGGAAGTAACCAATTAGGTTTACGACGAAACCTAGAAATCGATCACTGATCCAAATTGAGTACCTCTACAGGATAGACCTCAACAGAAAACTGAAGAGTAACGGCAGCAAGTGATTGAGTTCAGTAGTTCCTCATATCAAATATCAAATTATTGACTCTAGAGATATAGTAATATGGAGAAAACCAAATTGTTTCAAGCACCGACAGAACCAGAAGCGCCCCTTGTTTCAAAGAGAGGAGGACGGGGTATTCACATTTCATTTGATGGTCAGAGGCGAATTGAAAGCTAAGCAGTGGGAATTCTAAAGATTCCCCGGGGGAAAAATAGAGATGTCTCCTACGTTACCCCCACCCAATATGTGGAAGTATCGACGTATGTGGAAGTATCGACATATGTGGAAGTATCGACGTAATTTCATAGAGTCATTCGGTCTGAATGCTACATGAAGAACATAAGCCAGATGAAGGAACGGGAAGACCTAGGATGTAGAAGAGCATAACATGAGTGATTCGGCAGATTTGGATTCCTATATATCCACTCATGTAGTACTTTACTTCATTTTACGATATAGAAGATCCACCTGTATAGATATCATCATCTACACCCAGAAAGCCGTATGCTTTGGAAGAAGCTTGTACAGTTTGGGAAGAGGTTTTGATTGATCAAAAAGAAGAATCTACTTCAACCGATATGCCCTTAGGCACGGCCATACATAACATAGAAATCACACTTGGAAAGGGTGGACAATTAGCTAGAGCTGCGGGTGCTGTAGCGAAACTGATTGCAAAAGAGGGGAAATCGGCCACATTAAAACTACCTTCTGGGGAGGTTCGTTTAATATCCAAAAACTGCTCAGCAACAGTCGGACAAGTAGGGAATGCCGGGGTGAAACAAAAAAGTTTGGGTAGAGCCGGATCAAAATGTTGGCTAGGTAAACGTCCTGTAGTAAGAGGAGTAGTTATGAACCCTGTAGACCATCCCCATGGGGGTGGTGAGGGGAGGGCCCCGATTGGTAGAAAAAAACCCGCAACCCCTTGGGGTTATCCGGCACTTGGAAGAAGAAGTAGAAAAAGGAAGAAATATAGTGATAATTTGATTCTTCGTCGCCGTAGTAAATAGGAGAGAAAATCGAATTTGTTTCTTCTAAAAAAAAATAAAATAAAAATAAAATAGGAGAAATTCACTGTGACACGTTCGCTAAAAAAAAATCCTTTTGTAGCAAATCATTTATTAAGAAAAATAAAGAAACTTAACACAAAGGCGGAAAAACAAATAATAGTAACGTGGTCCCGGGCATCCACCATCATACCTACAATGATTGGCCATACTATCGCTATCCATAATGGAAAAGAAAAAATACCTATTTATATAACAGATTATATGGTGGGTCATAAATTGGGAGAATTTTCACCTACTCTTTCTTTCAAGGGGCATCCAAAAAATGATAATAAATCTCGTCGTTAGTTTGATTATTTTGAAACTTTGAAAAATGAAAATAAAAGTGAAAAGGAATTGGATAAAAGTGAAAAGGAATTGGAAAAGTAATCGTTTTTTTACTAAATAGTTTTTTGACTTTTTTTATAGATATAGATTCTTTTTTGAAATTAAAATGAATAGTAGAACAAAGAACAAGAAGAAAGAGAATATGGATGCTTGTTTATTAACAAGAGGACGAGGTTCTACGATAAAAAGACTAACTTGTCATATAAATATTGTATTGAAAGATATATCCTTATATTTATATGAAGAATATAAGATATGCTTAAAACTTCGAATAAGTAAAAAAAAGTCCACAAATATGACATTTCATGATATATATTATAGTAATGGGAGATTATGGCACAAAAAATAAATCCACTCGGTTTCCGACTTGGTACAACTCAAGATCATCATTCTCTTTGGTTTGCACAACCAAAAAATTATTCTCAGGGTCTTCAAGAAGATAAGAAAATAAGAAACTCTATCCAAAATTATGTACAAAAGAATATCAAAATTCCTTCTGGTGTTGTAGGGATTTCACGTATAGAGATTCAAAAACGAATTGATGTGATTCAGGTTAGAATATATCTGGGATTCCAAAAATTATTAATAGAAAGGAACCCTAAAAAAATAAAAGAATTCCAGATGAATGTAATGGAAGAATTGAAAAAGATGAATGTAATCGAAGAATTACAGATGATTGTACAAAAAGAACTTAATCCTATAAATCAAAAACTGAACATTAATCTTACAAGAATTCCAAAGCCTTACAAGGATCCTAATATTCTTGCAGAATTTATAGCCGAACAATTAAAGAATCGAGTTTCATTTCGCAAAGCAATAAAAAAGGCTATTGAATTAGCCAAGCGCGCCGATACAAAAGGAATTCAAGTACAAATTGCAGGGCGCCTTGGCGGAAAAGACATGGCACGCATCGAATGGATTAGAGAGGGTAGGGTTCCTTTACAAACCCTTCGAGCTAAAATTGATTATTGCTCCTATACGGTTCGAACTATTTATGGGGCATTAGGCCTAAAAATTTGGATATTTTAGACGCAGAATAGTCAACCTTTACTTGACTTAATCTTTCCATTATACCCTTTCTTTGATATCTTTGATAGAACAAAAAATGATAAATTCTTTCATTCTTTTTCTGACCAATCAAAAAAAGAAAAATTTGAAAATTCTATAAGGTTAAATAAAATAAAAAATTCGATTGATTATTTAATGTACTTGCTATGCTTAGTGTGTGACCCGTTGGTTTTTAAAGGTAAAGGTCAATCTTAAAAAAATAGACTGATCAATACTATGAATGAATAAATATAGAATTAATAACCAACTCATCGCTTCACATTATCTGGATCTGGATTCAAAAAAGCAGTCAAGATATGATATATTGGCCTTTGTATTGTAGGAATTGCAATCTTTTTTACTCTTTTTTACATTACATAAAAAAAAAAAGCAATTTGATTATGAATTGTAAAGCAAAAAAAAAAATTATACAGATAAATAATAGGGTGAGAGAAAGAAAAAAAAAATTAATGATATATGATTCCAATATGTAAGGTCTACGAGTCATCTCGTAAAAGCTAATGTAATAAAGCACCAATAGTTATTTATTGATAGTCAAAATCCTACTCATAAAACAAAAAACTAAGAGCCTCGAGCCAATAAAGACTGATAAAATTGGCTCAAGAAAAAATTGGATTGGAGGCTTCATTATAGAATTAAGACCTAACCATTAACCGAGAAGCGATGGGAACGACGGAACCTGTAAAGACATAAGATTCTATTGAAAATAAATCTTAATATTTTTTTAACGGGCAGGATGGCGAAACGAACCAAGAAACAATCCATTTTTTTATTTTGAGAGGAGAGGTTTGGGGATAACCCTAGAAATAAAGTAAAAACGGAAAAGAGTAAATATTCGCCCGCGAAGGTTTTTTTATGTTATTGGATTTATAAATTTTAAGTGATCTGATATCATCATAATAAATATAGATATAGATTCATTATCATTAGAAGATTATAAGAAAAAAAGTCCATTATACATAAATTATAGAAAATAATTATCTACAAATTTGAATTTCAAATTATCTATCAATCTAGAATTGACATAGAATACGTAGTTCTATATAAAAAAATTGATACAAATTTCGAATAAATAGATTAGATGAAATCTCAAAGAATCTAATGATTCAGTCTATTACTCATCAACTATATGTATATTTTTATAATTATTTCATTCGCAAGGAGCTGGATGAGAAGAAACTCTCATGTCCAGTTCTGTAATAGAGATGGAATTGTGAACCAATGATCAACTATAACCCTAAAAGAACCAGATTCCGTAAACACCATAGAGGGAGAATGAAAGGAATGTCTTATCGAGGTAATCGTATTTGTTTCGGTAGATATGCTCTTCAGGCACTTGAACCCGCTTGGATTACGTCTAGACAAATAGAAGCAGGCCGTCGGGCAATGACACGAAATATACGCCGCGGTGGAAAAATATGGGTACGTATATTTCCCGATAAACCAGTTACGATAAGATCCGCAGAAACACGTATGGGTTCGGGGAAAGGAGATCCCGAATATTGGGTAGCTGTCGTTAAACCAGGTAAAATACTTTATGAAATGGGCGGAGTAGCAGAAAATATGGCCAGAAAAGCTATCTCAATAGCAGCATCCAAAATGCCTATACGAACTCAATTCATTATTTTAAAATAGGAATATAGAACCGAAGAAAAAAGAGAACCAAAGAAAAAAGGGACTTTGGAATGAAAAAAAAATTGTAAGTTTCTTTTTTTATTTTTGGACAAACAATATTTCTTTTTTTTTCTTTTGCATTAAAATAACAGATTAAAAAAATGATATGATCCAATCTCAGACCTATTTGAATGTAGCAGATAACAGCGGAGCCCGAAAATTGATGTGTATTCGAATCCTCGGGGCTGGTAATCGGGGATACGGTCATATTGGCAACGTTATTATTGCTGTGATCAAGGAAGTAGCACCCAATTCCACTCTAGAAAAATCCGAAGTGATCAGAGCTGTAATTGTACGTACTCGAAAACAACTCAAACGCGACTGCGGCATTATCATACGATATGATGATAATGCTGCAGTTGTCATTGATCAAAAAGGAAATCCAAAGGGAAGTCGAATTTTTGGCCCGATTGCCGAGGAATTGAGGCAGGTCAATTTCACAAAAATAGTTTCATTAGCACCTGAAGTATTATAAGATAAAGCGTTAGAAAAGCATTGTAAGATGAGATAGAAAACATTATATAGTTAGACTATTTGATTATAGTATTTGAATTCGACCGATTAATCAAATTAATTAGTAGATTATGTTTAACGTATATACCTTAATAATAAAATTCATGAATATGAATAAAAAAAAAACAAAAGCAAAAAGACAATGTTAATTATATCAAAACTCAAAATGTTAGTTTATAATGAGTCAAGACACAATTGCTAATATAATAACCTCTATACGAAATGCTGACATGGGCGGAAAAGGAATCGTTCGAATAGTATCTACTAATATCACTGAAAACTTTGTGAAAATCCTTTTACGAGAAGGTTTTATTGAAAATGTGAGGAAACATCAGGAAGGCAACAAAAATTTCTTAGTTTTAACCTTACGACATAGACGACATAGAAAAACTAAAAAAAAACAATATAGAACTAGTCTAAAATTAAAACAGATTAGTCGACCCGGTTTACGAATCTATTCTAAGTATCAACAAATTCCTAGAATTTTAGACGGGATGGGAATTGTAATTCTTTCGACTTCTCGGGGTATAATGACAGATCGAGAGGCTCGACTAAAAAGAATCGGCGGAGAAATCTTGTGTCACATATGGTAATCCTTCTGATATCCAAATTATATCTATTTGGATTTTTTTTGTAAAAAAAAAAGAACAAGTCCGAGATTTGAATAGCATTGCTGCTACATTAAATTTGCGGATACTTCAAGATAGTTTTATATAGAATATCCTTATTTTTTATTCTATATTATAGAATCGAAGGATATAGAATATAAAGAATATAAAGAATAACAAAGAAATTCACAAAGGTTTACTTACTGAATCACTTTCCAAGGGAAGGGTATGTTACGGGTTCCTTTAGATAATGAAGATTCTGTTTTAAGTTCTGTTTTAGGTTCTGTTTCAAGAAAGACCTAACAAAGTTTTGTTTCATACCACCAGGAAATAGAGTCAATAAGCCTCATTATAATTATGATTCGACCGGAGAGAAGAGCGTCTAATTTAGAGACTCCAGAACAACAATTCGAAAGATTAGGTAATTTTTGAACTTCAATATTTCTTTTTTTTATGGGGATACAATTCAATCAAGAAGGAACGCAAAATATGAAAATAAGGCCCTCCGCTCGTAAAATTTGTGGAAAATGTCGACTAATACGTAGAAAGGGACGAATTAGAGTAATTTGCTCTAACCCGAGACATAAACAAAGACAAGGATAATTTGTCAAAATAAAGAAAAGGACTATCTAAAGGATCTGATAAATAAATACAAATAAAAAAAAGGATCTATTTTGACACGAAATGGATATATCCATAGGTCTCGGACTTTTTTTTGAGATAATAAAATATGGTAAAATTTGTAACAAGACTTGCTTGGCGCAGGAAAAGACGTCCTCGTAAAAATACACCTAAAATACCAAAGGGAGTTATTCATATCCAAGCAAGTTTTAACAATACTATTGTAACCGTTACAGATGTGCGGGGTCGGGTGATCTATTGGTCCTCCGCGGGCACTTGTCGATTCAAGGGCCCAAGAAAGGGGACACCTTTTGCCGCTCAAACCATAGCGAAAGATGCTATTCAGATAGCAATGGATCAAGGTATGCAACGAGCGAAAGTCCTGATAAAGGGTCCAGGTCGCGGAAGAGATGCGGCATTAAGAGCTATTTGTCGAAGTGGTATAATATTAAATTTTGTCCGGGATGTAACCCCTATGCCCCATAATGGCTGCAGGCCTCCTAAAAAAAGACGCAAATAAACATTGAAGAGATTTCAAGAGAAATAAAAAATTCAAGGATTTTATAACAAAAAGAGGAATCTTATTATGGTTCGAGAGAAAGTCAGAATATCTACTCGAACACTACAGTGGAAGTGTGTTGAATCGAGAGTTGACAGTAAACGTCTTTATTATGGACGTTTTATTCTGTCTCCACTTATGAAAGGTCAAGCCGACACAATAGGCATTGCGATGCGAAGAGCTTTGCTTGGAGAAATAGAAGGAACATGTATCACACGTGCAAAATCTGAGAAAATACCACACGAATTTTCTACTATAGGGGGTATTCAAGAATCAGTACATGAAATATTAATGAATTTGAAAGAAATTGTATTGAGAAGCAATTTATATGGAACTCGTGACGCGTCTATTTGTGTCAAAGGTCCTGGATATGTAACTGCTCAAGACATCATCTTACCGCCTTCTGTGGAAATCCTTGATAATACACAACATATCGCTAGCCTAAAGGAACCAATTGATTTGTGTATTGAATTACAAATTGAAAGGAATCGTGGCTATTGTATAAAACCGACACAAAATCTTCAAGACGGAAGTTATTCCATAGATGCTGTATGCATGCCTGTTCGAAATGTGAATCATAATGTTTATTATTATGGAAATGGAAATGAAAAGCAAGAGATACTTTTTCTCGAAATATGGACAAATGGAAGTTTAACTCCTAAAGAAGCACTTCATGAAGCCTCTCGGAATTTAATTGATTTATTTCTTCCCTTTCTACATGTAGAAAAAGAAAATGTAGAAAAAGAAAACTTACATTTAGAAAAAAATCAACACAAAATTACTTTACCCCTTTTTACTTTTCATGATAAATTGGCTAAACTTAGGAAAAATAAAAAAGAAATACCATTAAAATCGATTTTTATTGACCAATTAGAATTGACTCCTAAGATCTATAATTGTCTCAAAAGGTCCAATATCCATACATTATCGGACCTTTTGAAGAACAGTCAAGAAGACCTTATGAAAATTGAACATTTTCGCATGGAAGATGTAAAACATATATTAAGCATTCTAGAAATGGAAAAGCATTTCGCAATTGATTTACTAAAAAATCAATTTTAAAGCCGCTGGATTTATATTCATTTTCATCCCCTTTTTTTTTTCGATTTTTTTTCCTAAAGATATATCTATTGAATTAGGTGTTATCTAGGGAGAATTCACCTTGAAGTGACTATTCCCTAGATACACACATCGTACTATTTTATTTTCAAATTGAATCAATTTAAAAAAGACCTAAAGTTAGGGATTTATCAATAGGTAATGTTGCTCCAATACCTAACCAAAGGGCAGCTACGGTACCAATCAAAAAAACAGTTGTCGCCACTGGACGACGAAATGGATTTTGGAATTTATTAACATTTTCTAAAAAGGGTACTGTTAATAATCCCGCGGGTACTGAAACCATTAAAAGAACACCTAATAACTTATTAGGTACTGTACGAAGTATTTGAAATACGGGAAAGAAATACCATTCGGGCAATATTTCCAAAGGAGTTGCAAATGGATCCGCGGGTTCGCCAATCATTGATGGTTCTAGAACCGCTAATCCTACATTACATGCAATAGTACCTAGAATTACTACTGGAAAAATATATAAAAGGTCATTAGGCCATGCGGGTTCTCCGTAATAATTATGCCCCATTCCTTTAGCCAATTTAGCTCTTAATACAGGATCATTCAGGTCAGGTTTTTTTGTTATTGGGATAGGTGAATTCTTATCAATCCATCCTCCGAAAGAACCGGATATGATAATTTTTCATCATCCGGCTCGAGCAAGAATCAAACGAACCAAAAGTACCCATATGCAAAAATAGAGATCTCTAGATGTTATAAAATCAATCAATATATTATCCATAGCTACACATATATGAATGATTTTATAAAAAAAAAAGAACTGGATTCCTTTTTCAAAAATTGCAATCATCCATCGCAAGGACTTCGGTTCTTACAAGTAAATAAATGCTCATTACCCAAGTGGGCCTATAAAGGTAATAATAAAGGTAATAATGACCAAGTGCTTTTTGGGTCGTCTTAGACCTTTGGACTTTATCTACAAAAAATAGCGCTATTTTTTGTATACAAAGAATTTACTTGTTACTAATATGGTTTCGCCTCTGTCATTCTTTAGATCCGCTGTTTCACCCCGATAGTATCAGAAATGGAGTCAATGCAAAGAAAATGGGTGCATTTCCATACTATTAAGTATACTAAGTAGTAAGTAAATAAAAAAAAATGAATAAAAAAACGAAATACTAAAGATACTTTAGATAAGTATATTTAAGTAGATAAAATAGCTAAAAAATAGAATATATGGATTCTACTACATCACTTATTCCACTGGATTTTACGGGGCCTGCTCATGCACGACATGCTTGGATCGGATCATAGAAAAAATTCTCTTTAAGTGAACCAACCTATCCTAAATAGAGTATATGGCTTACGGAGTGGTTAGAACAAAGACACATTTGGTTGTGGATTCCAATGTGGCGGATAAAGACATATCATATATCTGCACGGCCAAATCAATAGTCCAAGTCAAACACTCCCATAATCCATCTTTTTCTTAGGAGAATTCGCTTCAACTATTCATTATTTCAAAGAAATAATATAATGTAGTTGAAGAGAAATATCTAAATACATGTTTTATTCTTTTCAATAATCCATATTTGTAGCAATAAAATACTATTCTCCCTCCCCCAATCGATCAATGATTGATTACTAATATCTATTATCTATATCCTTTATGTTTATAAAGGACCCGAAATACCTTGCTTACGTATCATTAGAAAATGCATTAACATAAATACGGCAGTAAGAAGAGGTAATACAAAAGTATGTAAACTATAAAAACGAGTCAAAGTTGATTGTCCTACACTAGCACTTCCACGCAATAACTCTACTAAAGGGGATCCTATTATAGGAATAGCTTCCGGCACGCCTGTTACAATTTTTACTGCCCAATAACCAATTTGGTCCCAAGGTAAAGAATAACCAGTTACACCAAAGGATGCTGTCAATACACCAAGAACCACACCTGTAACCCAAGTTAATTCACGAGGTTTTTTAAAGCCACCTGTGAGATACACACGAAATACATGTAGGATCATCATTAGTACCATCATACTTGCTGACCATCGATGAACAGACCGGATTAACCAACCAAAGTTAACTTCAGTCATTATATATTGAACAGAAGCAAAAGCTTCAGTAACGGTCGGACGATAGTAAAAAGTCATAGCAAACCCTGTAGCTACTTGGACTAAAAAACAAGTAAGGGTAATTCCTCCTAAACAATAAAATATATTGACATGGGGAGGAACATATTTACTAGTTATATCGTCTGCAATCGCCTGAATCTCGAGACGTTCTTCGAACCAATCATAGACTTTATTGAGATAGGTAAACCAAGAAAACTCCCCCTCTGAGAACCGTATATGAAAATTTCATCTCGTACAGCTCAAACAGAAAACCCCAAATACTTGTTGAAATAGATATGTGTAATCGAAACTTCTTAATGCTATGATTCAAGAATTCTCTTGGAAGAGAGGAAAACGAAAAAAGAAAAATTCGAAAACTCTTCTTTGTGGTTATAATGCTAAAATGTCAAGTCGGCTCATTCATTTCTTGATGTTGATCCTTACGGGCCTCTTGAATCTTCTATTTACCCATTTGATTTTTTCTTTGATTGAGTATTTTTTTTTTTTTTATGTAATGCAGCCTTACCGGTGTTTTCTTTATTTTTATTATTGATTGATAGGAATTTTCTTGTTAAGATTCTATAAATCGATCGGAAACCTCAGATTCATACTAGAACCACGATGATTCAAAAAAACTTTTAAAGTTAGTACAAAGATTCCCCGAGCAAGAATCGTCGTATCATCACTTATGGAATGAATAAATATAATGACGAAAAATCCAAAGAGAAAGTTGTCTTTTTATTTTTATCAAAATGAAATAAGCATAGACAAAGAGTTTCAAAAATCTTTTCATTTAGACTTTCGCATTTTTTGAAATTTTTTGTAGTTTGGCCGCGGGATCTGAATATTAAGTATGAATCATAGTTCTAATACTTCGTAATCCATTTCATATATTCCGTGCTCCAGATACTAGAATAAATATCTGACGAGATAAAAAACCATCTTTATCAAGATAAGATGACAGACTCATTTTCTGCACTATTAATAGGATCCTTTATAACAAGTCGCACACTCATATTCCAGAAATACCAAAAAAGAAAGGGATTCCACGATCAAACTACCAAAATAGAATAGAAAAATAGAATAGGATTAGGCTAAAAAAACCGAGACCAAAACGTTTCACTTTGTATTAAGCATTAAAATGAAATATTAAAAAAAAAAAAAGATGGGACTTAGTGATTCTTGTAAATCTAATTCATTGCAATCCCATCCAGTAAAACGGAAGAATTATAAATCTCTAAAATAATAGATAGGAATATCGCAAATAGAGCCATTGCGACGCCCATCAAAGGAGTAGTTCCCCATCCCGGAGCTACTTTACCATATTCTGAATTCAATGGTTTCAATAAATTCCCTACAATTGTTCGTCTTGGACCACTACCCTCTACACTTTGTGTAGCCATAAATCCTATTTTGTATTAATTAAGATTTGTTGACTTTGTATACCATTCCGTTGTAAATAAATCATCTTATCATAGATCCATTGTGGTCTTAAAATTAAGAGAATTCTATAATAATTAATAATGGAAACAGCAACACTAGTCGCCATCTCTATATCTGGTTTACTTGTAAGTTTTACCGGGTATGCCTTATATACTGCTTTTGGGCAACCCTCCCAACAACTAAGAGATCCATTCGAAGAACACGGGGACTAGTTGAAGTAGAGAGCCCCCCAATATTGATTGGGGGGCTCTCTACTTCAATTCTTTACTTCAATTAAGATAATAAAAAATCATTTTACCTTTCCTTTTTAGTTGGAACTTTAGGGGGTTCTCGAAAAAAGATAGCGAAAAAAATTATTCCTAGAGTCGAGACTAAAAGGAATGTATAAACCAATGCTTCCATAGATTCGATTGTGGTTTACAATTATAGCTTCCATACCTGTTTAGTTGGGATTGTCCCCCGAATAAAAAAAAGAGCAAAAGTCGAAGAAAAGTGGTAAGTCAAATCAAGGTGTCCCCGATACCCTATGTCAAATTGTCAAATTACTAAAATGGAAACGAAAAGTACAAGATCAATACTATATCAAACTGCTTGTCTTCTTGTAGTTGGATCCCCAAGTTTTTGGAATGCTCCAAATTCCACTTGAGCGTCTAAATCTGGATCAATACCAGCAAAAACATCTCTGAACAAGGTTCGAGCGCCATGCCAAATATGTCCGAAGAAAAAAAGCAGAGCAAACGAAGCATGTCCAAAAGTAAACCAACCCCGGGGACTGCTACGAAAAACACCGTCGGATTTTAAAGTAGCACGATCTAATTCAAAAATTTCACCTAATTGAGCGCGTCTAGCATATTTTTTCACAGTAGTAGGATCACTATAACTGACTCCATTTAGTTCGCCACCGTAAAACTCAACAGTTACACCTACTTGTTCGACACTATACTTCGATTCTGCCCTTCGAAAAGGAACATCGGCTCTAACAATTCCGTCTTCGTCTATCAAAACAACTGGAAATGTCTCAAAAAACGTAGGCATACGACGTACAAAAAGTTCACGTCCTTCTTTATCTCTAAAGATAGGATGTCCTAACCACCCAACAGCTATTCCATCCCCGTTGTCCATTGAGCCCGCTCTGAACAATCCACCCTTTGCCGGATTATTTCCAATGTAATCATAAAAGGCTAATTTTTCAGGAATTTTAGACCAAGCTTCGGATAAACTTTGATTTTCGGCTAGCCCAGCACCAACTCTTCGATATATTTCTTGCTGGAAGTATCCTTGATCCCATTGATAACGAGTAGGACCAAATAATTCAATCGGGGTAGTTGCTGAACCATACCACATAGTTCCAGCAACAACAAAAGCTGCAAAAAAGACAGCCGCGATACTACTGGAAAGCACGGTTTCAATATTTCCCATACGTAATCCCTTGTATAGCCGTTGGGGCGGACGGACACTAAGATGGAATAAGCCGGCCAATATGCCCAGAGTCCCCGCTGCAATATGATGAGAGGCTATTCCTCCCGGAACAAAGGGATCAAAACCTTCCACACCCCACGCCGGATTTACAGATTGTACCTTTCCAGTTAGTCCATAAGGATCGGACACCCATATTCCAGGACCATACAATCCCGTTACATGAAAAGCGCCAAACCCAAAACAAGCCACTCCTGAGAGAAATAAATGAATTCCAAAGATCTTAGGCAAATCTAAAGAAGGTTTTCCTGTACGCTCATCACAAAATATTTCTAGATCCCAAAACACCCAATGCCAGATAGCTGCCAAGAAGCACAAGCCAGAAAAGACAATATGCGCCCCAGCCACACCCTCATAACTCCAAATACCTGGATTCGTTATAGTTCCGCCTGTGATACTCCAACCACCCCACGAATTGGTTATCCCTAACCGAGTCATGAAGGGTATTACGAACATACCTTGTCTCCACATTGGATCCAGAACTGGGTCAGAGGGATCAAAAACTGCTAATTCATATAGAGCCATCGAACCGGCCCAGCCGGCAACCAAAGCTGTATGCATTATATGAACAGATAGCAAACGACCGGGATCATTCAATACGACGGTATGAACACGATACCAAGGCAAACCCATGGAAATACCCCTTAATTAATTAGTAATATTAAAATTATTAATATTTAAATATTAACGTACTAATAATTATTAATATTAACGAAAAATAAACACTATGTAACTTTATTACACTAGACACTAGAAAAAACTATGTTATGGATCCCCCTTTGTTCAGTGAATTATCCCGAATAAAGGATTAATCCTTTTTCTATCCTGTTTAGTATTTTAGTCATAACGTTCCAATTCCATTTGTAGGAACAAAGAGAAGCAGATCTATTCTATACCCGATAAGCATCAATACGCAATGGGAGGTGGTTAACCTCTTTTTATATGCGCGAATCCATACATTCATCATTCAAAGGGCTTCTTCGTAAGAATTTCACTTTATTTCTTCCGGTATTTTTAGTTATTTTTTGGTTATGAACTTCTCGAATCCACTGAACTTATATAATCTGCGCATAAAATGGGATAAGGACCGGTATTATTAAGACAAGAAATTCATTTTTATGAGGATACTTTTCTATTCTATATCTGTTCTAGCTGGGGTTGACATATAGATAGATTCTATATATAATATAGAATATGAAAATCGAGAAGAAAAAATAGGTTGACATATAGATAGATTCTATATATAATATAGAATATGAAAATTAGAATATGAAAATCGAGAAGAAAAAATAGGTTGACATATAGATAGATTCTATCTATAATATAGAATATGAAAATTAGAATATGAAAATTAGAATATGAAAATTAGAATATGAAAATTAGAATATGCAAATCGAGCTCTTCGATAGTTAAATGGTTGTAAAGAGGACTGCAAATCCTCTTTACAGTCGATAGTTAAATGTTGGTTGGGGACCAATCAACATTGGAAATCCCCTTAGTTGGGGCGGCATGGCCGAGTGGTAAGGCGAAGGACTGCAAATCCTCGTTCCCCAGTTCGAATCTTGGGTGTCGCCTGATCAACAAAAGAGACGAAATGCCTTAGTTCGTTTTGCTGATATAACTGCTTCAATTTTTTCCCATTCTACCAAAAAAAATATTAAATAATATAATAAGAACTTCTTAAGATAAATTGGATTTTTTGTATTATTTCATCAATGGTATTGGCCAAAATACTTTTTTTTTTTGACTCCGCACCGGCGGTTCGACTACTATTATTATTGAACAATAAACAAAGTGAACAATACTGGAAAAATTCCTTCATATTCATAGAGATAGGGGATATAATTCACATGGATATAGTAAGTCTCGGTTGGGCTGCTTTAATGGTAGTCTTTACATTTTCCCTTTCACTCGTAGTATGGGGAAGAAGTGGACTCTAGGGATACTCCTAATTGAGTTGAGAAATAAAACTCTATCAATTGTTTTATAGATCATTCTGCAAAGAATTTTGCATTCAATTAATTCAATTTCGAAATTCTTACAAATTTCGAAATTGAATTGAAAAAAATCTTCATTTCGAAATTCTATTCGAGTCGGATTTGGGTTGAATAATTTCGTCTTTTCTTGAATAGACGAAAAAGACCCTGATTAATATAATCATAATCAAACAAATATTTAAATGATTCCCGTGTTTTATATTTCGCAAACAAAGTAAAAGGAATCAAAATGAGAGGAAATTTATTCCAAACGAATTCTTCTTAAATTTTCTATTTCGCTAAACCGACCGTTAACTAGAATTATATATTGACAATTCTAGTCAATGAGGACTAGAAGAACCTTTTTTACTTTTTATTTGTTTGCCTTTTTCTTGTTCAAAGATAAAAGAAAGAAAGTCTTTCCTTTTGAAATTTTGAAAATTTCAAGTAATTTATTTATATATAATTAAATATAACGGGAAATAAGATAGACATAGTGGTCCTCCAACGAGATAATATAATACACATCCTAAGATATTTTCTTAAAGAAGTCGCATATTGCGTTGTGCGCTTATTACTTAACTTTACTATTTGATTTAGTATTTTCAAAATCCTATTTATGCTATACTTTATTGACTTGACTCATTTCATATGATGATTCAAAGATTCAAAACCGACGGAGTTTACTAATGCTTTTCGGCGAAATCTAAAAAGTTTTTCTAAAACTCCATTCTTTGGATGATTTGACAATCGTTTAATCACTTAAGAATACTAAAATAAGATTTCTTTATTTTCTTTTATTAATATAGTCTATCTAGACTCTTTTTTTTTTCTTTTTCTTTGATTTGATTATTTCAATAGATTCGAAGATTCCTATTGAAATTTGAATAGGAAATTTCAAATAATCCGAAATCCAGGAATTAGAATCGTAAGAGTCCGAAGTGCCTTTCTTTCGACTATTTCAGATTAAGATTAATGTGAATCAACACAAATCAAATAGATGAGGAAAACAAATCGAATTGGGACCTTATGTACATTCCATATAGATAATTAATATCTAAATGTATGAAAATGAAGATGCCATTTTCGATTGATTTCTATTAAACCTATATCTTTATACAGTACAACTTTAGAAACTCGAATAACAAAAAAAGATAGTATGGGTAGAAAGAAATATCTATTTCTTTCTACCCATACTATCGGATCTCATAGGATACTGCTGATTCTAGTCCGCATATTTCGTCTAAAACACAAATTTTGAATCCTTTTTATTTATGTTTTTAATCATTGATATTGATTAAGAACTAAGACGTCAAGTTTCGTTCAAATTAATTACTTTGACTAACAGTTTTTACATATATTATAAGTAAAAAAGCAGTAGGAACTAGAATGAACAGTGCAGTAGCAATAAATGCGAGAATATTGACTTCCATAATCTCATCCTTTCGTTTTTCTTTACTTCACAATAACTCGGGATTTAATCCCATAGAGATGATAAATTTTTTGCCTCTAAATTCAATGAGATAAATTCTATCTCGATGATATCGAATCGGATAAATATCATGAATAACAATATCTGACCTATCAAATTGATTCCTCGTCGAGAATTGAATAGTATAACATAGAAAGATCGTTTATTCATACCGAATCCAAAAAAAAAGGATTCTTGACCCAATCGAAAATTTCGTTACTTTATTTTAATTTGAAAATTTTATTTTAAATTCTTTTTCATTCTTTTTTTTTCTATAAAAAACAACTATTGCCTTCTTTGTCTTTGTCCAATCATCTCACGAAGTATCATCTAACCGCCTTTCCACTTACATTGGTTCCAAACAAATCCAAATAATAGAAGCGAAATGGAGAAGGGGAAGTTAAGTTCTAAACTCCTTTTTTAATGATCTAATCTTATTGGAAAAAGGTACGATAAAGATTAGTAATGGAATAAATATAATATATCAAAACTTCAGTGTACAATTTGAATGAGATAGATTATTTCAAATTCAAATTAGTAATTGAGCAAAATCGGAGTCAAAAAAGAGGAGACTTTTCCAATTAAAAGAATTCCAAAGAAATACGATTCATTTTGTATCGTACAAAGAAAAATGGGATTTGTGTATGTACTATCGGGAAAGATACGATATGATACTCGATTTGATTTCATTACGCAGGTTGGGAGAAACCGAAAAAGGCAAACTCGGCACCATATCTCTTGAAATCCTGAATATTATGTCTCGATCCATTTCCGTCGCTATTAGTTAAAAAAAGTGGAACTCCCATATTTCTATTTACTTTTATTTACTTTGATGAAAAAAAGTAAAGTAATAAAAATAAAAGAAAAAAGAAGGACCCCCTTCTCTTTGAGAAAAAAATTCTATCTACTATTTGTCCCCTTATTTACAGAAAAGAAAATAGAAAACGGAATTGATATATTTTTTTGGTTGGATTGTTGGATTTGAATACGTCGGGACTGACGGGGCTCGAACCCGCAGCTTCCGCCTTGACAGGGCGGTGCTCTGACCAATTGAACTACAATCCCAGGGAAATAAAATCTAAAATAAATAAAGTGTACAGCAATTCTTATGATTTCATTCAAACCCGTTCTATTTCGATTTTGAATTGGAATTGGAATCGGCCCCGTTATAAGAGAGAGGCAAGTGGTAATATGGATATCCGCATGGATATCCACTTTAGTGATAATGACACAAATTACTAGTCATCTTTTCGTTATTTCAAATAAATCAAATCGATTGAGAATCAATCTTTCAATGAAAATGAAAAGAAAGAAAAGTCTTTTTTCTTTATATCTTTAGATAATTCTTTTTCTTAGACTTTCTATTTACAAATCCTGATATGAATCTAGGTCATTAACAAGATCAGAATTTGTAAGAAAAAAACAAAAAAGAAAGTAAATAAAATACAAGTAAGGATATAGCAGAAATTTTGATTTCTTTTTTTTTGTTTTTTTCTTTTTTGTTTTTTGTATCAGGCATTTCTAGAAAACAGAACAAAAGGGTAATATCATTTCATGGCGGATCAGTGAATTATTGGGCCGAGCTGGATTTGAACCAGCGTAGACATATTGTCAACGAATTTACAGTCCGTCCCCATTAACCGCTCGGGCATCGACCCAGGAAGAAGAAATTCCATATTTCTTAATAATCCCTGATCCACTTCCTTTCGTAATACCCTACCCCCAGGGGAAGTCGAATCCCCGTTGCCTCCTTGAAAGAGAGATGTCCTAAACCACTAGACGATGGGGGCACATTTGTCAGAATACTATGCCCATAAGTATGAACAGTTTTTTGAAATTGTCAATATGGTAGGACTAGATTCGAAAAATCTTTCCGCCTTTCATGATTCCATACAATTTTTTGATTCCTCATTTCTATTCATGAATTAATATATTAATTAATATAATATTATTTAATTAATATTATCCATTTTTTTAGTAAATTTAGTCAATTTCTTAAGAAATTTCTAGACCTTAGAGAATTCTAAATTCTATTTAATAATGAAATTCTATTGAAATGAGAATATTATATTGAATAATGGAATAATGGTGATTAGAAGAACCATATTAAGAAATTCTTAAGAAATTCTATTATTATTATATTATAGAATATTATTCTATAACTAATAATTTTGCTCGGGGGACAAATAGAATCTGTTCATCAATGATTCGATGAAATATCTTTGATCTATGTTGAATTGGTAAGTACACGTATATATAAATCAAATGAATTTCGTTATGATGGTGGTCAATTCAATTAGGTTCGGCTTTGAAAAAATTCATCAAAAATCCATTGCATTAATCTTTATCAAATTCAATAAATATAAATAAACCCCCCTTTTTCTTACCTATATTCGCTAATTTCATTTATATTCACTAATTGAGTTTATATTCATTAGGTAAATGAAATTTCTCGTTTATGTTTATGAATGAATTATTAGAAGTTTACTTCATATAATAATTGGATTCGAATCTATTTACTTTATAGATTAGATAGATTTTGATTTGGAATCGATTTACCTAGATATATATTATCTACATGCTGGCTCATTTAGGAATTGAAGCCCTTTTAACTCAGCGGTAGAGTAACGCCATGGTAAGGCGTAAGTCATCGGTTCAAATCCGATAAGGGGCTTTGACCTTATTTTCATAAAACTTCAATGGTAGTATTCCCTAGGAGACTAGATTGAAGGGGGGAATATAGATATTGTTGATATTTGTAATAAGATATTTGTAATAAATATAGTAAAGTAAGAAATTCTATATCTCTAATAAAATTTCGAATTAAATTCGAATAAGTTCGAATGGTTTATAGTAGATTAATTAGAGTTATAGAGTTTAACATTTGTTTATTATATTAAATAAAAAAAATGAAGTTGGCTCTTAAATCGTCAAATTTTTTGTCTAACCCAATCAAAAAAAAAAAAAATTGTAAAGATTAGATTCGAAATCAACAAAAGAAAAAGTAAGTGGACCTAACCTATTGAATCAGGACTATATCCACTATTCTGATATTCAAATTCGATATAGATGAAATTGGAACAGAACAGCGGATCCACCTTTTTCTTTCATTTTCATATTATACTTTTTTGGACTCCGAAAAAATCTGCCGATATTTCTGATTAAATTTACTTATTCCTAATTATTTTATGTTATTCTAGAAGAAAAATTTACTATTCCCTTTCGTCACAGAAAAGCTTATTTGAAGCATCAACACATAAAGACGTAGAAGAGAATTGAAAA